AATTTGGTTCTTTTTACGTACTTGATATCGATAAATCTGCGAATCTAGAAATTCATTTCGGCCAATTGAACCTTCTCGAACTGTTTCTTTTTAAGAACCAAAAAGATTTGTGCCAAAATAACAGATGCCAAGAAGAACAAAAGTCCTTGGACACGTAATGGATCTTGAAGTACTATTTCTGCATCTCCCTGACCAAATCCGCCTACATTAGGATTACTCGTTAATGGTTGATCAAATTTGATAGATTCGCCCTCGGAAACAAGAAGTTCTGGTCCGGGAGGGATAATATCAACCACTTGACGTCCCTCCGCCGCATCCGTTATGGTTATCTCATACCCCCCTTTTTCTTTTCGTATGATTTTGCTTACTATACCTGCTGCTGTAGCATTATAAACTGTATTGTTACTCTTGTTGCCGTCGGGATAAATCTGACCCCTTCCCCTGTTCCCGCCTACGTATATAGGATATTTTAAGAAGTGAACATCCTTCTTAGTAGCAGGGTCCGGGGAAAGAATAGGGAAGGTTATTTCACTATATTTTTTACCAGGGACAGGGCCTACCACAAGAATATTTGTTTTATTGGGGCGATAGCTCTGAAAAGACAAATTGCCAATCTTTTCTTTCATCTCAGGAGAAATACGATCGGGAGGAGCTAATTCAAACCCCTCCGGTAAAATAAGAACAGCCCCGACGTTCAACCCCCCTTTTTTACCATTAGCAAGAACCTGTTTCAGTTGCATATCATAAGGAATTCGAACAACTGCTTCAAATACAGTATCAGGAAGTACCGCTTGTGGAACCTCAATTTCCACGGGCTTATTAGCTAAATGGCAATTGGCACATACAATACGCCCAGTCGCTTCTCGTGGATTTTCATAACCCTGCTGTGCAAAAATGGGATATGCACTTGAAATGGACGTCCGAGTTAAGATATATATCATGAGCGATACGGAAATAGATCGAGTAATCTGTTTCTTTAGCCAAGAAAAAGCATTTCTAGTTTGCATGGTCCAATCATTGATCGCGAAAATTTCTACAATAAATTGGGTAGGTCGCTAGTATAGTTCCCTAGCCACGATTCTGCTATTTGCTGGAATAATCTAGGATGAATCTTCCCGATGGTTAGAAATAGGAAGAGTAAATATGATTTTCAATACTTTGCTTATGTACAACTACAAAGTACCAAGCATTCTAATTGGATTAGATTAATATCAATGGATCCTTTATCATTCAGTTATTGAATCATAAATCAGTAAAATTGACGGAGACAGACTAGTTAAATAACGGAAAAGCCAATATTTAAAACATGTATCAAAAATTACTGGAAGGATGCAAACAAGAATAGTTATAGTTTGCTCATTCGCAACAACTCCAACCTCGTTATAGATAGAGCGTATAGCGAATTCCCAACCTGGGGGTGAATGATATCCGAGAAAAAACTCAGTTACTAGAAGAAGACACAAAGCTTTTGCTGTGTCACTTAAGTTATATAGGAATTCCTGAGCCCAAGAGTTAAGAATAACAAGTTTTTCCTTACCCAAAATTGAATACCCGCTTAGAATACCAAACCAGATGATATTTGTTGAGAAGTGCAAAATCGTATCCATACGATTCTCATTTTGTATCGTGATTAATTGGATCGTTTCTTTATGGATTCCTATCCCAAACTCTTCGAGATGTGTTTCCGAGTATTCCTTGATCATTTCGTCCAAGAAGAGGAGTTCCTCTAATTCTCTGAATTTTTCTAGAAGACTCTTTTCTTGAATATTATTCAAGACAATTTGGGATTGCCCAGTATTCCACCAATTAGTAACCCAAGATTCCAGACATTTATTAACTGAGAAAGAAATCCACCAGGGCAAAAATACTATAGATGCAAGATAGAAAAGAGGAGTGAATGCTTTCTTTTTTGCCATTTTTTCGTCTGTAAATTGTTAATCAACCCATTCGTACACTCTATGCGGTCGAATATTTCTTACACACATGAGTTTTATACAAGGTATCGAACTTATGAATCTATTTTCTTTGTGATTTTGTGGTTAGTCTTTGAATCTAGAAAGAATACAGAAATAGGCTAAGAATTCACTTCGAATGAAGAAATTTAGAATATTGTTTCCTGATATCTCAATTGGTCAAATTAAAAATAAAGTGTATCCTTTCGATGAATGATCGAAAGAACCACTTTAAGTAATGAATATTATTCAGATTTTGAGACGAAAGAACTCCTTTGCTATCAAAATATCCAATATTTCGAAAAAATTGCACTGATTACCCATAGTCAGGAATAGAATAATTGAGGGAAAGATATTAGGATGATCAAAAAAAAATGACTGGCAAAGGATAAATTGGCTAGTTCTCAGTATTTAATTAAGAAATCCAATTGTTGGTCATTAAAGAATACAAAAGAAAGAATTTCAAATTTACAAGATACGATCTATCTGGATCTAAAGTGTCAATTCCAACAAATATTGAACTAAAAAAAATTCTTGCTTTCGAAATGGTTTGCCGTCTGAGATGAATCTATTATTTCGATTTGTTATTTGTTATTGAATTGCGTGCGCATAAAGACCATAAAACGCATAAAGACCATAAAAAGAGTTTCGTTTTATGGTTCTTTCATATACGTTTTCTTTAATTGAATGAACGTTCTGATTCTCAATTTATCAAAATACTTCAATTGGTACACGCAAGAAATAGGCTAATTCAGCAGCCTTTTGTTCAATTTCTCGTGGAGTCAAATTCTCATCAGTACGGGTCAAGGGAATGGACCCCTGGCCTCGGATGTCCATATAAAGAACACGACGAGCATAAATACCCTCTTTAACTTCTATTCTAACGGACTGAATATCTTTTATAAGGAATCGGAGGAATATGCGACGATTTTTTCCCGGAAATCCCCAACGAAAAATACAGACTATTCCTTCCTTTCTATCGAATCGATCATAACCACTACCTACATTCCAGGAAATTGTGCACCACAAATAAGAGCTAATAAAGAGACCCGCAATTCCGTAGAAAGACATCACGATTCCTTGTGGAAAAAAAATGATTTGCTGAGGCGGAAAAAAAGATAGCAAATTTCTACCAAGATAACTGGAAGTTCCAACTAATAAGAAGCCTAATGAACCTAAAAAAAGGATCAAGGCCCAGCAGAAATTACTTATTTTTCGAGACCCCGTTATAAGTTCTATCCATATATCGTCTGATCGCCAAGTCATACTTTACTCGATTGCATTTTATTGGAATTGAGATAATACCCCAGAGAAATTTTACTTTACTTTTTTGTTTCCGAAGTAACTCTCATCAACTAGCACTAGTTTGAGGTGAACTAGCACTAGTTTGATGTCAACCTTTAGGAGTAATTCATCAAATTTGTTAAATCTAAAATAATAACATACTCTTTATTTAATACGATCCCACTATACATATCGATATACATATAGATTCACCGACTACATTTCAGCCATCCAGAGATCCTGATCTATTTGAAAATTGCTAGAATTGATATATCCATATATCATGTTTCTGCGGGCATAAGAGTTTTTTCCTTTATGTTCGGTGGAAATCACATGTTATACTATATTCCAATAAATAGATATCCGTGTTATGATACAAGTCCACGTTTTCAAAAAAAAAATGGATGAGATTGGGTCCCAGCGGATCTAAACAATCTTGTTTTTTTGAACATGAAGAAATAAAGAAGCCATTGCAATTGCCGGAAAGACTAGGCCTACTAACGGCACAAAAATAGATGGAAGGTTCAAATTTGTCATAGAAGGGGTACCTCGATTTACTATTTGTATCTGTTATTATGTTATTATATAAATAAAGATATCTTGTAATAATTATAATTAAATTAAGAATTTGAATTCTAATTAGATAATATTTATTATTAATAGAATTTGAAGAATTTTTCATTCTTAGTATAGATCGAAGTATCGATATATCTAAATCTAACTGAGTACGTATAATAAGAATAAGTGCAAAGAATGTAGAACTGTAGAACTAAATAAATGGACTTATTCATCTCCTCCATGAGAAAGATATGTATGATAATGATAATAAACTTTATTATTTTTCTTCATTTCTTTGTCTTTTGTTCTTGTCTTCTAATTTTCTAAAAATAGATAAAGAGTTTTTTACCGATTATCGAAGGATTCGTTCGAATCCGACCCAACATGGATTTTTAGCTAAAATGGTTTTTCGGTAGATAGAGAAAGATACAAAACTCTATTATCTCTATTGAAATTTCAAATTATATACCTAAGACAAGACCAAATTCGTTTTATTTTACTAATTTCACGAAAGGAAGAACTCACTCTTGGTGATAAAGGTTTCTTGATTCGTAATCAGGAATATAGGTCAAAAAAAGAGTTATCCTCAACTTTCGTTTTGATTCTTTCTACAATTCGATCTTCTATCACCAAAGAAAAGGCCATTATTATCTTATTTACTTTGATTCCGATAAACTAACTACTTTTTGCTACAAACACAAAAAAAATAATTGAACTTAGTGCTCTACTTGATTTTGCTTGACTTTTGATTCAAAGGAAAAAAGGCGTGGAGCTTAAATAACTCACTCAGAACGCTTTTTAAAAGATTACGTGGTACAATTAGGTCGAATAAACCCTTCTGGAATAAGTATTCAGCTGCTTGTGAACCTTCGGGTACTGTTTTATTCAATGTTTGTTCAATTACTCTTTTACCTGCAAATGCAATGTAGGCATTGGGTTCGGCAATAATGATATCCCCCAACATACCAAAACTAGCTGTCACTCCACCAGTTGTCGGAGATGTAAGGATTGATACATAAAATAATTTTTTATTTAATTGATAATCATATAAAGCAGACGATATTTTAGCCATTTGCATCAAGCTCAAACTTCCTTCCTGCATGCGCGCCCCCCCAGAAGCACACACTATAATAAGAGGTAAATTTTGATTGGCAGCGTGTTCAATCAAACGGGTGATTTTCTCTCCGACTACGGATCCCATACTAC